GAGTCAATTCTGATTGGTCAATAAAAATATATTTCAATGCTATTTCTTGTTGATTTTTCTTTAGTTTAGCCAATTTATTATGAAAAGTAAAAAGGGGTAAAGTACCCTTATGTTGGCTTTTTTCTAAATGGAAGTTTTCTTCTTCTGCCTGTAAAAAAGGAATAAATAAATCAATCAAATGCCGAGAGGCTTCATGAAGTGCTTCTTTAGGAGTTAAACTCCCATTTGTCCATATTTCTAGAAAAAGTATCTCTTGCTTTTCATTTCCATTTCCATAAGAATGAACACTATGATTCACATTTCGAACGGGCATGAATACAGCATCGATTGGATAACTTCCATTTTGAAAGTTATTTGGCGATTTTATACAATAGCCACGAGTCCTTTCGATTTGTAAACCAATACACAAGTCAATTGGTTCCGTTAGAATAGCTATATGCTGTGTATTATCAACGATTTGCACCGAAGGTGGTAAGATGATATCTTGAGCAGTTACATATCCAGGGCCTTTGACACAAATAGACGCGTCACAAGTTCCATACAAATTGCTTCTCAATACAATTTCTTTCAAATTCATTAAAATTTCATGTACTGATTCTTGAATCCCTGCTAGAGTAGAAAATTCGTGTGGTATTTTCTCAGATTTTGCGCGTGTGATACACGTTCCTTCTAGTTCTCCAAGCAAACCCCTTCGCATCGCAATGCCTATTGTGTCCGCTTGACCCTTCATAAGCGGAGACATAATAAAGCGTCCATAAAAAAGACGTTTACTGTCGGCTCTTGATTCAACACACTTCCACTGTAGTGTCCGAGTAGATATTGTTACTTTCTCTCGAACCATAAGAATGTTTGTTATTTTTGATCAAATCATTGAATTATTTATTTCTCTTGAAATCTCCTCAATGTTTATATTTTTACAATGTTTACAATGTTTAGATTTTTACACACGTCGTTTTTTAGGGGGCCTGCAGCCATTATGTGGCATAGGAGTTACATCCCGGACGAAACTTAATAATATACCACTTCTACGAATAGCTCTTAATGCCGCATCTCGTCCGAGACCGGGGCCTTTTATCATGACTTCAGCTCGTTGCATACCTTGATCCACTACTGTCCGAATAGCATTTCCAGCTGCGGTTTGAGCAGCAAACGGTGTCCCTCTTCTTGTGCCCCTGAACCCGCACATTCCGGCGGAAGACCATGAGATCACCCGACCCCGTACGTCTGTAACCGTCACAATAGTATTGTTGAAACTTGCTTGAACATGAATAACTCCTTTTGGTATTTTACGCGCATTCTTACGTGAACTAATACGGCCATTCCTGCGCGAACCAATTCTAGGTAAAGGTTTTGCCATATTTTATGTTATCATCTTATAAATAGAAGCCAGGTGTCTATGGATATATCCATGTCATGTCAAAATAAATCTTTTTTTTTATTTATATATCGGATGCCTTAAAGATAAAGAAGATAAAGAGTCCCGGTTTCGAAGGACTAGCCTTGTCTTTGCTTATGTCTCGGATTGGAACAAATTACTCTAATTCGTCCCCGTCTACGTATTAGTCGGCATTTTTCACAAATTTTACGAGCGGAGGCCCTTATTTTCATATTTGTCATTCCTTAATTTTGAATATACATGTGTTTTTGAAGAAAATAAGTTTCGTTAAATTTTCCAATCTGGAATTATATCTCTATGAAAATGAAAGGAATATGGAAGTTGAAAAAAAAAACTACCTAATCATTCGAATTTTTGTTGTGTAGTCTATAGATTAGACGTTCTCTGGTCGAATCATATCGGCTTACTTCCATTTTTATTTTTACTCTATGCCTTAGTAGTCTACGGATAAAACAAAACTATGTCGGATTTTTTCTGAAACAGAACCTAAAATCCGATCTTCATTATCGAAACAAACTTGAGAGATACCATTAGTAAGTGATTCAACAATTAAACCCTCTTGACTTGACTCTATTTTTATTCTTTCATTCCAGCTAAAACCTCGTGAAGTATCAAGTATCAATTAATATAATGCAGGAAAAATAATAAAAATAATATTAGAACCCTTTTCTTTCTTCTTTCTATTTTTTTTTTTTCACAAACAGGAAGTCCGGATAAAATTTTGATATCCGAGAGGAAAGATTACCATATATAACACAAGATTTCTCCACCGATTTTTTCTAGTCGAGCCTCTCGGTCTGTCATTATACCCCGAGAGGTAGAAAGAATTACAATCCCCATCCCGCCTAGAATTCTAGGAATTTTTTGATAGTTAGAATAGATTCGTAGACCGGGCCGACTTATTCGTTTTAAATTTAGATTAGTTCCATACGATCCTTTCCTATTTCTTCTATGTCGTAGAGTTAAAACAACAAAAAATTTCTTACCCTCCTGATGTTTCCTCACATTTTCAATAAAACCTTCTTGCAAAAGTATTTTAATAATTTTTTCGGTGATGTTAGTAAATGCTAGTCGGACAGTTCCTTTTCTATCCGTGTCCGCATTTCGTATAGAGGTTATTATGTCAGCAATAGTGTCTCTCCCCATGATAAACTAAATTTATTGGTGCCTCATAATTTTGATATAATCAACATATTTTTCTTTTTTTTTTGTTTGTTTTCTTTTTATCATATGAATTCATTTTTTTTTTATTATTTTAGAGGTATATGCATGAACTCCAATCTACTAATTTCTTTCATTTTTAATTAATTTTTTTTAATTAATTTTCTAATTTATTCTAATTTACTTTAATTAATTCCATTCAAATACTATAACTATATCGGGGTCTCATCTTATATCTTACAATATTTTATCTTACAATACTTCAGGTGCTAATGAAACTATTTTAGTGAAATTTAACTGTCTCAATTCCCGGGCGATTGCACCAAAAATTCTAGTTCCTTTTGGATTTCCGTCTTGATCAATGACAACTGCAGCATTGTCATCATATCTTATTATTATGCCGTTGTCACGTTTGAGTTCTTTACAAGTACGTACAATTACAGCTCTGATTACTTCGGATCTTTCTAGAGGTGAATTTGGTACGGCTTCTTTGATTACAGCAACAATAATGTCACCGATATGTGCATATCGCCGATTACTAGTCCCCATGATTCGAATACATATTAATTTTCGGGCTCCACTGTTATCTGCTACACTCAAATGGGTCTGAGATTGGATCATATCATTTTTTTAATCTGTTATTTCAATGCAAAGGGCAAAAAAAAAGAAATATTTTTGTTCAAAAAAAAAAAATAAACGTTCGATTTTTGTTTTTTTTAATCCTAAAGGACTTTTTCCTTTGGTTTTTCTATTCCTATCTCGAAATAATGAATTGAGTTTGTATAGGCATTTTTGACGCTGCTATTGAAATAGCCTTTCTAGCTATATTTTCTGTTACTCCGCCCATTTCATAAAGTATTCTGCCGGGTTTAACGACAGCTACCCAATATTCGGGGGATCCTTTCCCCGATCCCATACGTGTTTCCGTAGGTCTTGCAGTAACGGGTTTGTCAGGAAATATACGTACCCATATTTTTCCCCCGCGGCGCGCATTTCTTGTCATTGCCCGTCGTCCCGCTTCTATTTGTCTAGATGTAATCCAAGCGGGTTCAAGTGCCTGAAGAGCATATCTACCGAAAGAAATACAATTACCTCGATAAGACATTCCTTTCATTCTTCCTCTATGTTGCTTACGGAATCTGGTTCTTTTGGGGTTATAGTAGATGGTCGTTTATCAATTCCATCCCTACTACAGAACCGGACATGAGAGTTTCTTCTCATCCAGCTCCTCGCGAATGAAATGATTAAAAAAATATACATGTAATAATATACTATACTAAAGCATGGTATTTGGTGGGATTTTTCCTGTTATTATAAATTTGTATTATTAGAAATTTTTATATTTTTGTATTATTCTATTTTCTATTCTATCGAATTTTATATGACTATGTATTCGATTTCTGGTTTTCATTCTGTTTATATATTTTATATAGTCAATATGTTATCAGATTGTTTTGTTTAAAATTTTTAAATTTAATAACATAAAAACCTCCGCGGGCGAATATTTACTATTTCAATAATTATTTTACTATTTCAATAATTATTTCATTTGTGGAAGTAATCCATTAGCTTTTAGAATAAAGACTAAATAGAAATGAATTGTCTACTGGTTCCTTTCTTTTCTTTCGCCATCCTGCCCAATAAATCAGTACTGATTTATTGGTTCCGTCGTCCCCATCACTTCCCAATTAATGGTTAGGTCCTACTTTTACAATGGAGTCCTGAATAAAATCAAATTGAATGAAATTTGTTATTGAGTCAATTTTCTCAGTCTTTATTGGCTCCGGGCTCTTGATTTTTTGTTCTATGAATAGATTCATTTAATTATAGATCAATCTCTATTGATGCTTTATTACATTCATTGGCTTTTATAAAATGAATCATAGACCTTACATATTGGAATCATATATCATTGATATTTTTTTTTATTTTTTTTTCTTTCTTTCACCCTTCCATTTATCTGCATTATTTTCTATTTTGTTTTAGAATAAAAAAATCAGATTGATTTTTTTTTCTGAAAAAAAAAAAAAAATTGCAATTGCTGCAATTATATGATTACTATATCATATCTTGACTGCTTCTTTGAATCCAGATAATGCAAAGCGATGAGTTGGTTATTAGTTCTATACTTATTAATTCATAATAGGGGTCGCCTATTTTTTTTTTTTTGAATCCTTTCCCTAAAAATAAAAAACCACCGAGTCACACACTAAGCATAGCAATTATCTTATATCAAATTAACAATCGAATTTTTTATTTTTTATTTAACCTTATAAAATTAGAGGTATTTCTTTTTTGTTTTGATTGAAGACAAAGAGGAATGAAAGAGTTTGTTCTTTGTGTTCTATCAATAGATAGAATGTAAATAGAAATGCAAGGTAATTACAAGTTTATTATTTTTTGTCTACAAATATCCAAATTTTGATGCCTAAGACACCATAAA